TCCCCCGCCAATGAATATTCTCATTCTATTGTTTTGTTCATTCAATTCCAATATCAAATATCAGGAGTCATGATTTGAATAAAAATTCTTATAGTATCATAGTATCACAATTTACACGGTGTATGATTAAAAAAAAGAAAAGAAAGATGCTTTAGAGAATGATTCCCATTTCAGTTGATTTTATTCAATTCAACGATTGACCAAAAGAAAATATTAATAAATAATAAATTGAATGGCCTTACCGCAACCAAATACTTATATTTATTTCTATGCAAGGCTTCGACCTAAAGAATTCGTCTATTTCTTTTATTTATCATTATCTAACACGGCTATAATCGAAATAGACGAATTTACAAAAAACAAGAATTCATAAAAAATGGGGTGATTGGGAGAGGGGGACAGAATTGGGTATATGGGATCTAATGACTATAAGCCAACTCTTGTGTATATTTCCAAGAATGATTCTAGAATACGATTGACCTTAAGATACGTATAGTTTGAATCTAAGATATGAATAGTTGGTTTACGTTATGGAAGAAAGACATGTATATGTGATATTAGATATTGCTAGTTATATATCAACTAAAGATATATCAAATCCGCCCTACTATTGGGAACTTAGATAGAGATTCCAATAGAAATTCTTCGGTTTCGTCTTTGCCTGTAAAGTGAATATGAATGAGTAAAGCGATGAAATAAAAAAAACTAACGAACGAAGAATTCAAAAATCAAAATAGGGGGTTCGGAAAGAAGAAATGAAAGAACAAAACAAAAGTTGTATGGATTCACAAAAATCCTGTGGATCGGAACTAAAAAAGAGATATCGAAATGTCTTTGATGGTTCAATAATAATATTATTACTTCAATTCCGAGTTCTTAGTTACTTCGATTGTATGAATCTTAGTGATGGAATAATTAAGTCATAATTCATTGGACGATTGTATCATTAACTATTTCTTTATTTTTGTGCGAGGAACTTATCATGAATCCACTGATTTCGGCCGCTTCCGTTATTGCCGCTGGGTTGGCTGTCGGGCTTGCTTCTATTGGACCTGGAGTTGGTCAAGGTACTGCTGCGGGTCAAGCTGTAGAAGGTATCGCGAGACAACCCGAAGCGGAGGGAAAAATACGAGGCACTTTATTGCTTAGTCTGGCTTTTATGGAAGCTTTAACAATTTATGGGCTGGTTGTAGCATTAGCACTTTTATTTGCGAATCCCTTTGTTTAATCCTATAAATAGGCTATTTTTTTTGTCGTATTTAAAGACCCGCGTTCCTTTCCTGTTCGAATTATATCAAGGTTGAATTCCTACAATTACTTATTCGTTGAGACAATAATCCAGGAGAAGGCCTCATTTCAGGATGAGGAATTGGCATAAGCATGCCGAACAAACGAGGGTTTTCACAATTGACACGAGGCCAGGCCCCTAATTTTAATAAGGACGATTCTTATTGGGAATTTCCAATTGAAAAAAAAAACCATTTTTAAATAGATAAATTAATAAAAAAAAAACAAAAAATACAAAGTAAATAGTAAATAAATAGATAGAAATAGAATAAGTAATAAGTAAAAAAAGGTAAAGTGATACAAAAGAACAGAGTTCCTTTTTTTTAGTCTATCTAAAAGAGGAGATAATATGAAAAATATAACCGATTCTTTCGCTTCCTCGGTTCGCTGGTCATTCGCCGGGAGTTTCGGGTTTAATACCGATATTTTAGCAACAAATCCAATAAATCTAAGTGTAGTGCTTGGTGTAGTGATCTTTTTTGGAAAGGGAGTGTGTGCGAGTTGTTTATTTCAAGAATAGGCTGGATCCACCCAGCTGTACTTTTTTCATTATAATTAGACCGAAAAAAAAAGTGCACAATTCCGCGAATTCCTTCTGAATCAATTTCAAATCATATTTAAGAACCATAGCATTTCGCGATTCATTGGTAAATCGACTTTGATTCTCTATCAACCAAACCAATAATGTGGGACCATTAACATGGTTAAAGCTAAACTGTTTTGTTTGAAGTCCAGACGCAGTATGGTACTCTTTCTACTACTATGTTAATATAGAATAAAAGGGTTTGCAAAATAAATGCATAATTGGAATTTTTTTCGATATAAAACACTCATGTCGATAAAATGATTTGAGCCTTTTATTGGAAAATATTTGTATTGGAAAATATTTGAAAAATGGGTATTCCCATCAACCCCTTTTTATGCTAAATCGGTGACCTGTGTATAATATAAAGTAAGAAGAATTCTTTGGATTTGAAGAAAAAAAGAAACAACTTTGCTGACAATTGTATATTTTTGTTTTGTTCGGTCAGAAGAGTCCTCCAAATATTCTGGTCTTGGATTAGTGATTAGTCGTGACATCTTGGAATATGAATAGAGAAGAGAGGGAGAGGATAGGCTCATTACATTAAAAAAAAAGATATGGGAAATTCCCTCCCTACTTAAATAGTTGAAGTAATTGAGTGTGAGAGCCAAATGAATCGAAAAATTCATG